ATAACTTTTTTATTGTTTAGTGTAAGAGTGATTTTTTCACTATTTTTGTTTTCCAATAACAGTAAAATTATTATTGAATTTTTACTGACTAGCGTTAATAGTTGTGAATTTTCATTTTCGATAATTATTGACAAAGTTAGGCTTATATTTGGCATTGTCGTCACATTAATTTCTAGTTGTGTATTTTTATTTGCTTGTAAGTATATAGAAGAAGATCCTAATTTTTTTCGGTTTAAGTGAATTTTATTAAGATTTGTAATTTCAATAAATTTTTTAGTGTTTTCAGGGTCTTATTTTTTCATGTTATTAGGTTGGGATGGATTAGGTGTAACTTCATTTGCATTAATTATTTATTATAGAAGGAAAGAAAGTTTAACTGCGGGTTTTCAAACTTTGTTATTAAATCGCTTAGGGGATGTATTAATTGTTACTTCATTTTTTATATTTGTATGGTTTGGACAGTTTTCATTTTCATTTTCATTTCAAGATAAAATAGCATCTTTAGTTTTTTTACTTACAATTGCTAGATTTACTAAAAGTGCTCAATTTCCGTTTAGATCATGATTGCCGGCAGCTATAGCTGCTCCAACACCTGTGAGTGCACTAGTGCACTCATCTACATTAGTTACAGCAGGAATTTATTTAATTTTACGTTTACTAATAATAATTGAGTTTAATAGGGTTTTATTAAGAATAATATTATTTGTAGGTTCTATTACATGTTTTTTAGGAGGTGTTGCAGCTTTATTTGAAAATGATTTAAAAAAAATCGTGGCTTTATCTACCCTTAGACAACTTGGGTTAATAGTTTTTACACTAGGTATAGGTTACCCTAATTTAGCCCTTTTTCATTTATTTACTCATGCTATATTTAAAGCTTTATTGTTTTTAGCAGCAGGAACTATTTTGATGAATAGATTTGGAACACAAGATTTACGAATCTTAGGGGGAGTATCTATAAGATTACCATTTTGTACAGTTATTTTTAATGTAAGTGGATTATGTTTAGCGGGTGCTCCTTTTTTAAGTGCTTTTTACTCAAAACATATAATTTTAGAAAAAATGTTTTTTACTAATATAAATTTTTTTTCTATAATTTTTATTTTAGTAGGGACTATTTGTACTGTATTTTATAGAACACGTTTATTAAAAAATTTATGTTGAGGTAAACCTAATATAACTTTAATAAAAAAAGAGAATTCAGTTTTTGTAATTTTTCCTATGTTTATTTTAAGAATTTCAGCAATTATTAGTGGAAAATTATTAATTAATATTAATAATTGATTTTTGGAGGCTCAGTTAATTAATACTACTTATTCTGTATTAATTAATTTGCTTTTTTTAATTGGGGTTATTTTAGGTGTAATTATTATTAATAATTCAAAAAGATTTTTTTTATCTACATTATTTTTTTTAACCCCATTATATAATAATTCAACAATACTTATAAATCCTTTTATTTACAAAATAAAAGACTTAGATTATGGTTGACTGGAACAGGGGCCTTTAGTTAATAATTTTTTGGAGAAAATATCTGGAAAATTTCTTTTTTTAACTAACTGACCTAAAAGAAATTGTAGGATGTTTGTTTTTTTTATAATAATTTTAGTTGTATTTATAATTTTTAATGGTTTTTATCTCTAGATTAGTTACAATTTTTTGTGTTTTGGTTGCTGTAGCCTTTTATACTTTATATGAACGAAAAATTTTAGGTTTTCTTCAGGTTCGTAAAGGTCCTAAAAGTGTTGGTTTTTGAGGAGTTTTTCAACCTCTTGCAGATGCAATTAAATTATTTATTAATGATGAGTTAGTAACACCTGTAAGAAGTAATAAAATTTTATTTTGGGTGGCTCCAATATTAGCTTTTTTTTTAAGGTATTTTATATGAATTTTATTTCCTAGTATATACAGGTTAAAATTTATAAGATTTGGTTTATTATTATTTTTTTGTATTTCTGCTGTAAATGTTTATGGGGTTTTAATAGCAGGTTGAACTTCTAATTCTAAATATGCTTTTTTAGGGTCCATACGCGCTGCTGCACAAACAATCTCATATGAGGTAAGAATATTATTAGTTTTAATGTTTCCTGTTATATTAGTTTTAGAAACTAGTATAGATTTAAGTGTCTCATCTTTTACTGTATTTTTACTTTTAATTCCTGCTTTATTTGTTTGATTTACGACTACTTTAGCTGAAACTAATCGTGCACCTTTTGATTTTGCGGAAGGAGAATCAGAACTTGTTTCTGGATTTAACGTTGAATATGGTGGTGGTATATTTGCTTTATTATTTTTAGCAGAGTATGCAAATATTATTTTTATATCTATGATAACAGTAATTTGATATTTTCAGTCAATAAACTTTTTATTTTTTTCTTTAGGGGTATTAATTTTTAGAACGTTTTTTTTGCTGTGTCGTGGAGCTTACCCACGACATCGATATGATTTACTTATAATACTTTGTTGAAAATCTTTTTTACCTTTCAGAATTTTTTCATTATTTTTATGTTTATTATATTAATATAAATATTATTTTTGTAATAATTTTATTTATTCTTATTGCTTGTAACTCATTTTTTTTTAATGATTCTTATATTTTAAGTTCATTAATTATATTAGAGATGATTATATTACTTACTATAGTATTAATAATTTTTTCTACAGGAATTATTATAGAATCTAAATATTTATTTTTAATGGTTTTGACTTTTTCTGCATGTGAAGCCTCAATTGGATTAGCATTATTAGTTAGATTTATGCGATTACGAGGAAATAATTTAATATCTAGTGTAAGATTAAATTCTTGATTTGCTAAAAGTTCGTGAAACAGTTTTTTTACCTAGACCAATTAGAATTTCCATTTGATGAAATGGTGGGTCTATTTTAGGGGTGTTATTAGGTATACAAATTTTAACAGGATTATTTTTATCTATGCACTATACTTCTGATATTTCAAATACATTTTATTCTATTATTCATATTATACGGGATGTTCCTTTTGGTTGAATCTTTCGATACTTACACGCAAACGGTGCAAGTTTTTTTTTCCTTTTTATATATTTTCATGTAGGACGTGGACTTTATTATCAATCTTATTTAACTCAAAGTCGTACATGAATTGTTGGTGTAATTATTCTTTTAGTAAGTATAGGAACAGCATTTTTAGGTTACGTATTACCTTGAGGTCAAATATCCTTTTGGGGGGCAACCGTTATTACTAATTTAATATCTGCTATCCCTTACTTAGGTCCATCCGTTGTTGAATGAGTGTGAGGAAGGTTTTCAGTAGGTCAACCTACTTTAACACGTTTTTTTAGATTACATTTCATTTTACCTTTTATGATTTTAGCTCTTTCAATAGTTCATTTATTTTTTTTACATGAGAAAGGATCAACTAACCCTTTAGGGGACTTGAATCATAGTGGAAAAATCCCATTTCATCCTTATTTTACATGAAAGGATTTTGTTGGGTTTATAATTCTTTTTATAATAATTTTTTTTACTGTCTTTTTTTTTCCTAATGCATTAAGGGATCCTGAAAATTTTTCTTTAGCTAATTTTAAAGTTACTCCAATTCATATTCAACCGGAATGATATTTTTTATTTGCATATGCAATTCTTCGTTCAATCCCATCTAAATTAGGTGGGGTAATTGCTTTGATTATATCAATTATTGTATTATTTTTTTTGCCTTTAACATTTTTTAAATACTCAGTTCCTAGATCATTTTGTTTAGTTTACCAAATTTTATTTTGGGTTTTAGTATCTGATTTTATTATTTTGACTTGATTAGGAGCATGCCCTATTGAAGAGCCTTATATAAGATTGGCTGTTCCTTGTACAACTTTATATTTTATTTTATTTATTTTTTTAATAATATTTCCTATTATGTGAAAAAAACTTATATAGGTATAATTAGTTTATAAAAACATTTAGTTGCAAACTAAAAAAAACCTCTAAAATGTATTATACTTTTATAACAAATAGCTTATTTAAAGCATAGTGCTGAAGATACTAAAAAGAATTTTTTCTTTGTTAAAATTTCATTTTGAGGTCAATTTAATTTAATAAATCCTTCATCTCCTATTCAAGAAGAGATACTTTTATTTCATGATCATGCAATGGTATTATTATTAGGAATTTTTAGTTTTGTTGCTATTTTAGGTATTACTCTTTTAATTAACAAGTTTTCTTCACGTAGGATTTTAGAAGCCCAAACTTTAGAAACTGTATGAACAATTATTCCAGCATTATTGCTAATTTGATTAGCATTACCTAGATTGCGATTATTATATTTACTTGATGAACAAAGTAACTCTAGTTTAACTTTAAAAAGTACAGGTCATCAGTGATATTGAAGATATGAAATTAATAATGGGGATTCTTTTGATTCTTACATATTAAAAGACTCAAATTTACTGGAGGTAGATAATCGGGTTTATACACATTATGGTTTAAATACCTTAGTAGTTACCACATCTGCAGATGTACTACATGCTTTTACTGTTCCTTCAGTCGGAATAAAAATAGATTCTGTTCCTGGGCGTTTAAATTCAATAAATATATTTTTAAATATACCAGGTGTATATTATGGTCAATGCTCAGAAATTTGTGGTGCAAATCATTCATTTATACCTATTGTAGTAGAAGCAAAAAAATAATTTTGAATACTAAATTTTAGTGTAGGATTGTAAATCTTATTTTGGAGTTTATCCTCTTTTATTTAGTTTAAAAAAAATCGTGACTTGTCAAGTCACAGATTGAAGAAAGTTCAAGTAAAACCTTAAGTTAAATTTAAACTATTGACCTTCAAAGTCAAAAATTCATTCTGAATGTTTTGTTTTTTTTGTAATATATAAAATTATAGTTACCTTCCAAGTAAAAAAACTCCAAAGAGCTTAAAAGTAAGTTAATTTTTAAAACTATAGATCTGTGGAGTCTAAAAACCATCAATGGCTTTTGAGTGTTTTTCTTGGAAATCCTCTAAGAAGCTCAAATCTTCTTGTGCAAAAACACTTAAGAAAAAGAGAATAAAATTTTCTATATTAGACGCTTAAAATCTAAGCATTTTTCTGCCACTAAAATTAGTTTAATGGTTTAATAAATCTTGATGAGGAGGAAACAAATAAAATTATTAAATTTAATAGTAAAAATAGAAAAATTATTAATCCTGATGTAGGTCTTAATTGAGGAATTTTAAATGGCTTGTTAAAAGCTTTCTTTTAATTAACAGTTAAATGCATTTAAAAATGCTTCATTTAAAAGGGTGTTCTAAGCTGTATAATTTTAAAAGTAAGGTAAAAATATAAGCTTGAATAAAACAAACAAATACTTCAAATATATTATAAGCTACAGAAATAGAAAAAATTGACAAAATACCTGGAAAATCTATTGATCTTAAGCAATTTGCAATTAATCCTAAAACAATATGTCCTGCTCTAATGTTAGCAATAAGTCGAACAGTTAAAGTTAATGGGCGAATTAAAATAGAAATTATTTCGATAATAATTAAAAATGGCACTAAGGCTGCTGGTCTTCCAGAAGGAACTAAATGAGCTAAAGTTTTTTTTCAAGAAAAATTAAACCTTGATAAAATTAATGAAAATCATAACAAAAGGGCAATTGATGAGGCAAATCATAAAGAGCTTGATATTGAATAAACAAAAGGGGTTAACCCTAATAAATTTACATTAATTAAAAAAAACATTAAAGTGGTAATAAATAAACCAAATGGTAAAATTTTTTTATTTCCTAAACCAAGTGTAGCTAACCTATATTCTAAATTTTTAGTAGTTCTTAGTATAAAAGAATTATTAAAAAACAGATATAGTGAAAAAATTGCAGGTGATCAAGATCAGATTTGTATACACCCATCTAAAGATGAAAATAAATCAGAATAAATTTTTTTGAGAATTTAATTTCATTACTAAGGTCGAAACTTAGCGCGTATTTTCGCTTTCAAAAAGAAGCAAGTAGCTTATTTTTATCATGAAAAGATAATGTGAAACACTTCAAAAAAAGAGACAATTTCCATTACCTCTACTATGTTACGACTTATCTCATTTTAAAAATGAGAGTGACGGGCGATTTGTGCACGAATTAATAAAAATTCAAATTTTATTAAAAAATAAGTTTTACTTTCAAGTCCATCTTTATCTTTTCTAAAATAAAAAGATTCCGAAAATATTTATTATTGTAACTCACCTTAAGACTTTTTCATGTGCTACATTATGACCTGTTATAAAATTTGTTAATTTATTAATTTTACCTTAAAGTAAAATCACAACGGCAATATATAAGCTGTTAAAAAAAGTTAATAAACGTGTGGGTTATCAATTACCTGGTAAGTTCCCCTGATATTTTAATTCACCGCCAAATTTTTTAAGTTTTAATTCAAAAAATTTTAGTGCTTAGAGGAGAGTTTTAAATTTCTTTATAATAGGGTATCTAATCCTAGTTTAAAAAATGAAATTTCATTTATTTATAAAAGTTTTGATTTTTTTAATAAAACTTATTTTACTAATTTTTTTATTTTTTTCTTTTAAAATTCTCTAAGTAAAAATACTTTTTTAAAGGTATGACCGCGACTGCTGGCACCTAATAAGTCAAAAGTTAAAAAAGAACTGAATTTTTTTTTCTAAAATTGTTCAAAATTTCCAGCTGGATTTTTTAAAAAATCCATTTATGGTTCATTTTTTTATTATTTTTTTCATTTAAATTAAGTAATTTTAAAGAGAAAATTTTCTTATTTGAGTTATGAGCCCAATAGCTTAAAATAGCTTATCTTTAAATACAGTGACCCAGTCAATAGCTCCTTCGTTTCATTCATGGAAAATTCCAAATAAAAGAATAATTAAGAATATTGTAAATGATAAAATTGTTTCAATCTTTTTATCAATAATTAAAATTGAAATAATTGGAAAAATTAATCTAACCTCAATATCAAAAATTAAAAATAAAATAATTAATAAAAAAAACCGAATAGAAAAAGGAGAACGTATATCACTTAAAGGTTCAAATCCACATTCAAAAGGGGTTAATCTTTCATTTGAGTTGTTGCTTTTATAGCTAAGGATTCATGAAACAAATAGTATTAATATCCTAAGAAAGGTTACAAAAAAAAAAATTAAAAGTATTTTTTTGTGAAAAATTTTTCTTTCTGAAAAGATTTTCAAAATCTTTATTATACAAAAAAAAGAAAATTAAAAATTGAAGCTGCTAACTTTAATTTGGGGTTATTACTCCTTTCTTTTATTATAATACTTATTACAAATTTGATTTTTCAACATTGAGTGGTAAATTTTTTTACTATTTTTTTAATAATGTTTTTATTTTTGTTTTATATAAATCAATCCTTTAGATGAAGAATAGAATTTATATTTAACTATTCTTCTATTAGGAACTTAATAGTTTTATTAAGTTTGATTTTATGTTTATTAACTTTAATTTCAACCCCAGAAAATAAAAACAAGAAGTATTTAATATATATTTGTTCTTTGTCAATTATCCTAATAGTTTGTTTTTCTATTGATAATTCAATAATTTTTTATATTTTTTTTGAGGCTTCTTTAATTCCTACTTTATTTTTAGTTGTAAGCTGAGGTTATCAACCTGAGCGACTTCAAGCGGGTGCATATATAATAATTTATACTGTTACGGCTTCTTTACCATTACTAATATTAATATTAGCACGTTGTAAGTATGAAGGAACCTTAATATTTTCATTGTTTAATATAATATTGTACCCTCAACAAATAAGAATAACCTTAGTTATAAGATTAGCATTTCTAGTAAAATTGCCAATTTATTCTTGTCATTTATGGCTCCCTAAAGCCCATGTAGAAGCTTCTCTTGCTGGTTCAATAATTTTAGCAGGGATTTTATTAAAATTAGGTGGTTTTGGTTTAATTCAAATAAGAAAAATATTTGAGTTAACTGGAATTATTAAAAATAATATACTTTTATTTATTATAAGATTAAGCTTTTTTGGGGGTTTTTTAGCTAGATTAATATGTATACGACAGAATGATATAAAGGCTTTTGTTGCATATAGGTCTGTTAGACACATGTCTTTAGTTATTGTAGGGGTTTTATATGATAAAGTTTGAGGGGTAATAAGGGCTGTAATTACAATATTTGCTCATGGGTTAAGATCTTCTGCTTTATTTTGTATAACTTATTTTACTTATTTAAAAGTTCATTCACGAAGAATGGTTTATATTAAAGGAATACTTCAACTGTTTCCTATTTTATCTATATTTTGATTTTTATTTTGTAGTTTAAACATAGCTGTTCCACCTTCATTAAATTTATTAGGAGAAATATTTATTGTTCCTATTATATATAGGGTATCAATACTATTTATTATTTTAATAGGTTTTATGATTTTTATAAGAGCAGTATATAATATGTATTTATATAGTTTAATTAATCACGGATCTTCATCTAATTATATTTTTCCAAGATTACCTATGAAAACCTATCAAATAACAAGTTTATTATTTCATGTTCTTCCTTTTTTATTAATTTTGAAATTAGATATGTTCTTAGTTTAAACAGAAAACTGTTTCAGAAAATTTTAATTATCTTTGAATTACAAAATCAATGCTTTTGTTTAAGCTATTCTGAAATGACCCTCATCAATAAATTCTTACATAAAGAAATAATCATACAACATCAACAAAATGCCAGTATCAAGCTGCTGCTAAAAAACCTACATGGTGATTTTTATTAAAATGATAATAAAACAATCGTAAGAAACATACAAACAGGAATGTAGCACCCACTATAACATGAAGTCCGTGAAAACCTGTAGCTATAAAGAAACAGGAACCATAAATACCATCCCCAATAGTGAACATTGTTTCAGAATATTCTCCATACTGAAGAAATAAAAAGTATACACCTAATATTACAGTAATAATTAACCCTTTAATAGAGGAAGAATAATCCCCTTCTTCAATTGAATGGTGTGTTCATGTAATCCTTACACCTGATAAAAGTAAAACTGATGTATTTAGTAAAGGAACTTGAAATGCTTGTAAAGTAAAAATACCTGTTGGCGGTCAGTGAGCACCAATTTCAATTGAAGGTGCTAAGCTTCTATGAAAATAAGCTCAAAAAAAAGCAAAGAAAAAACACACTTCTGATAAAATAAATAATATAACTCCAATTTTTAATCCTTTTATAACATAAAAGTTATGATGACCTTGATATGTTGACTCTCGTACTACATCACGTCATCATATTGCAGAAATAATTGCCGTTATAATTAACCCAAAAATTAATAATAAATAGTTTGTATTTCGAACTATGTAAATTAAACCTACTGGAAGAGAAAAAATTCTAAAGGAAATTAATAAAGGTCATGGACTAAATTCAACTAAATGAAATGGTTGTCGAATAAAATTCTATTCAAAATAGGATATAAAAATACGTTTTTTTAAAACAACCGCCGGTTGAACGGAAATCATTGATGTTGATTAATAAGAAAATATATTTTCGTTGTTTAATTAACTCTTCGAGTATTTTATTTTTATTTTTAATTGTATTAAGCCCTATTATTAGGTTAAGAAGGGGAGATTGATTAATTGCTTGGGCTGGTATAGAAATCGGAATAATTGGTGCTTTACCTTTAATACTTAATAATACAAGAAGAAGGAAAGAAGCAACTATAAAATATTTTATAATTCAATCTTTAGCAAGAAGAGTTATTTTGATTGGTGGAATACTTTTTTTTTCTTTTATAATATACAAAAGGCTGTTTGTATTTTGTTTAGGACTTAGATTAAAAATTGGGTTTTTTCCAGGGCAGTTTTGAATTCCAAGACTTATAAATAGTTTAACTTGAAGATCTAATTTTTTAATTTTAGGTCCATTAAAGATTGCTCCTTTAGGTTTACTAAGATTAGTTATAGTAAGTAGTATTATAACTAATTTAGTTTTATTTTTAGGGGCAATAAGAGCTCTTATTGGCTCTATTATAGGAATAAACCAAACCAAGGTACGAGGTATATTAGGTTCCTCATCAATTGCCCATACAGGATGGGCAATGGTTTCTATAGTTTATGGGTTTCTTTGAGGATACTTTATTAGTTATATAATTATTTTATTATTTACGTTGTTTAGAATACATAATTTGGATGGATTTGTGTCTAGTATAAACTTACTATCTATAAGGGGGTTACCTCCTTTTTTAATATTTGTAGCAAAATTCAAAGTTGTTTATCTTTTAATTTTGTCAAGTAAATTTTGTTTATTATTTTTTTTAATTTTAAGTTCTGTTATTAGTTTAACTTTCTATTTAAAATTTTCTTATAATAATTTGTTATTAACAACAAAAATCAGATTGTTAACCATTATTATATTAATTGCTTTAAATTCACTTGGTGTATACTTTATTATCTTTTTTGAAAGCTTATATAGCAATAAACTTTTAATTTATTAAAGATTTTTAATCTCTTGCGTTGGCTTTTTTCTACTAACCATAAAGATATCGGGACACTTTATTTGATTTTTGGTGTTTGATGTGGTCTGGTAGGAACCGGACTTTCATTACTTATTCGATTAGAATTAGGAACAACTTCTGTTCTTATGGATGAACATTTTTATAACGTAATTGTTACAGCACATGCTTTTATTATAATTTTTTTTATAGTTATACCTATAATAATTGGTGGGTTTGGGAACTGAATAGTTCCTTTATTAATTGGAGCTCCAGATATAAGATTTCCACGAATAAATAATATATCATTTTGATTATTACCTCCTTCATTTATTTTATTATTAGTATCTTCAATAGTAGAAGGAGGTGTAGGTACCGGGTGAACTGTTTACCCTCCTTTAAGAGGACCTATTGCCCATGGTGGGGCTTCAGTTGATTTAGCAATTTTTTCTTTACATTTAGCTGGTATATCTTCAATTTTAGGTGCTATTAATTTTATTACTACAATTTTTAATATACGAGCTCCTGGTATTACTATAGAACGACTATCTTTATTTGTTTGATCTGTATTAATTACTGCTTTTTTACTTCTTTTATCCTTACCTGTTTTAGCAGGTGCAATTACAATACTTTTAACAGATCGAAATTTTAATACTAGATTTTTTGATCCAGCTGGGGGTGGAGATCCTATTTTATATCAACATTTATTTTGGTTTTTTGGACACCCTGAGGTATATATTTTAATTTTACCTGGTTTTGGAATGATTTCTCATATTTTAAGAAACTTTACCACTAAACCTGCTTTTGGTACTTTAGGTATAATTTATGCGATGGTTTCTATTGGAATTTTAGGTTTTATTGTTTGAGCTCATCATATATTTACTGTAGGTATAGATGTAGATACTCGAGCTTACTTTACTGCTGCTACAATAATTATTGCTGTACCTACAGGGATTAAAGTGTTTAGATGATTAATAACACTTTATGGAAGTCGTTGTGAATATAGTGCTTCAATATTTTGAGTGTTAGGTTTTATTTTTCTTTTTACTATAGGAGGACTTACTGGAATTGTTTTATCTAATTCTTCATTAGATATTATACTTCACGATACGTACTATGTAGTTGCTCATTTTCATTATGTACTTTCTATAGGAGCAGTATTTGCATTGTTTGCTGGATTTATTTATTGATTTCCTGTAATTTCAGGTTATAGCCTTCATGAAGGCCTAGCTAAGGCTCATTTTTTTATTATATTTTTTGCAGTAAATTTGACCTTTTTTCCTCAACATTTTTTAGGGTTATCTGGTATACCTCGTCGATATGTTGACTATCCAGATACATATTTTAAATGAAATCAAATTTCTTCATTTGGTTCTTTGTTTTCAATCTTTGCTGTAATTATATTTGTTTTTATTGTGTGAGAGTCTTTCATATCTGAACGAACAGTGGTTTTTCCTGAATTAAGAAGAATAACTCGAGAGTGGGATTTATTTTTACCTCCAGATTTTCATTCTAATTCAGAAATATCTGTTTCTCCTTTTTAAAGATAAAGTATTTTGTTACATTTTAGTTACATTAAAAAAGTCTAAAAATTTAGTATCTTTAAAATAGCTTTTATAATAATTTTTTTTAAAATATAAATATAAAAGAGATTTAAATTAATTTATAATTTTATTACCTTTTGTATAAGTGTTTTATGAAAAAATATATAATTATATTTTCTCGATATTAATAGATTAAATATCTTTCTTATTTTCCGTTGCATAGGGAAATAATATAAAAGTTATTAGGAATGAAAAATTTTCAATATTAATAATATCTAGATTCTATTAAAAAGTATTTAGTACTTTATACAATTATAAGGTTTTTAAATCTTATAAAAACTGAATTTTATATTATATTTTTTTTAATTGAAATAATTTTCATTAAAAAATCTTATAAAAATATTAAGAAATTTTAATAATCTTTTTATTTAACGGAAATAATTTAAAATTTTTTTAAAATTATTTTTTATGTAAAAATTAGTAATGTTAGAAAATATTTTTTAGGAATTCGGCAAAGAGTTTTTTCAACTGTTTATCAAAAACATAGTTTAGTGAAAAATTATACTAAATGAATTCTGCCCAGTGTTTTAATAAATGGCCGCAGTACCCTGACTGTGCTAAGGTAGCATAATCAATTGGCTTTTAATTGAAGTCTGGAATGAATGAAATAATGGAGGAATGCTGTCTTAAAAGTATTAATTTAAATTTATTTAAAAGGTGAAAATACCTTTTTTTAAAAAAAAGACGAGAAGACCCTAAGAATTTTTAGATTAATTTTTGAAAATTAATCTTTTTGTTGGGGCGACAGATTAGAAAACTAAACCTAATTTTTTAAATTGGCGAATTTTTTAAGTAATAAAAAATTACCTTAGGGATAACAGCATAATGTAAAATTTTTTATGTTTGTGACCTCGATGTTGGACTAGGAACTTTATGGCTAGCAGTCAGAAAAGATTTATTCTGTTCGAATAATTTAATCCTACATGATCTGAGTTCAGACCGGCGTGAGCCAGGTCAGTTTCTATCTTTTAAAATTTTAATTACAGTACGAAAGGACCTAATTAATTTTTTTAACTTGGCAGAACTTAATGCTATTGATTTAGAATCAATTTATAAAAAAATTTTTAGTTGGTAATATATTTTATTATAGAAAATTTAGTTTGCAACTAAAAAGAAGAATTTTTTTCTTTTTACCTCAAAAACAGTTTTAGAAAACATTAACTTTGGGAGTTAATAGATAATTATTTTTATTTTTGAAATATTTATAAGATATATTATTATATCTAGTTTTTTAATAGTAATTTTTTCTATGTGTGTAACCCCAATCCCTTTAGGAATTGTTTTATTTTTTACGAGAGTTTTTGTGGTTTTTCTTATAAGAACTCTCTTAAGTTCCTGATATGGATATATTTTATTTTTAGTTTATGTTGGTGGGTTATTGGTTTTATTTATATATATATGTATTATAAGATCAAATATAAATTTTTTTTCTAATTATTCTTTTGTTACTTTTACTGCACTTTTAATAGTATATTTAGTAAGTGAAAAATTTTGAAGTGAAAGAACAAAAAATTTTTTAGGTTTTTCTAGTTTTGATAGTTCTTATTCTATAAGTATATCAATTTTTTTAGGATTAACAGTAATTTTATTACTCACTTTTTTAAGGATTATTCGGATTGTAGAAATAAAAAAACCTTTGATTGTTGATTTTTAAGAGAAAATATTTA